CCAATAATCTAATTAGAGGAATAATTGGAACTATTGTATTAAGCTTTTTCCTAACATTTTCTATTATAAATGAATTTTCCAGCATTCGACTCCGTACCACTGAAGGATTTAGCCGCACACTTGAAAAATAGCCCAAAAACAAAAAGTAGAATGAATGCTCAGATAATTGGTTTATATGGATTCTTCCTGGTTGAGACCAAACATAAAAATGACATTGCCATAAATTGATAAGATAGTATTTCCATTTATTCATCAAAAGAGACGTAGTCTTTGAAGCCAGAATAGATTTTCCTTGATATCTAACATAATGAATGAAAGGATCCTTGAAAAACCATAGGGTCAACAGAAAGTCTTTAGCAAAGACTTCTACAAGATGTTCTATTTTTCCATAGAAATAGATTCGCTCAAAAAGGACTCCAGAGGTTGTTAATCGTAAACGAGAAGATTTGTTACGGAGAAAAAGGAAGATAGATTCATATTCGAAGACATGCAAATTATATAGGAACAAAAATAATCTTGGAATCCTTTTGGAAAAAGTAGAAATCGATTTTTTTGGAGTAATAAGACTATTCCAATTACAATATTTGTGAAGAAAGATCCTTAATAAATGAAAAGACGAGACATCTTTCAACCAATAGCGAAGGGTTTTAAGCATAATTTCCAAATGGATAGGGTAGGGTATTTGTACATCTGACACATAATTTAAATATGGAAATTTATCCTCGAAAAAAGGAAATATTGAGTGAAGTGATCGTAAATTATAAGATTTTACGATTTCTGCCTCCTTTAAGGAATAGATTAATTGTAGGGAAAATGGAATTTCCACAATGACGGCAAACCCCTCTGATATTATTTGAGAATACAAATTTTTGTTGTACCCCCAAAATTTATTTTTGATAGAATCATTAGCAATAAAATGATTCTGTTGATACATTCGAGTAATTAAACGTTTTACAATTAGTAAACTAGATTTATTGTCATAATCTACATTTTCCACCAAAATGGAGCTATTTAACCCATGATCATAAGCAAGTGCATAAATATATTCCCGAAAGATAAGTGGGTATAGGAAGTCATGTTGCCGAGATCTATATATTTCTAAATATACTTGAAATTCCTCCATTTTTTAAATTAGCTTTCAACCCGGGATAGGGGATTTATTGGATTATCAAATCATACATAGTGCGATACCATCCAAAGAATCTATTAAACTAGAATAGATACCTCGAAAACAAGTAAAGTAAGACTCATCAACGGACTCTCTCTCCTCACTTTTTCCATCTAATTGTTTTATGTTCATTTTCATTCTAGGATAACAAGATAGTTAGAAATCCCTTATTTTCTCAACCCAATCGCTCTTTTGATTTTGGAAAAAAAAAGATATTTATCAATATACTCTTTCTTCTACACATTTATCGCCACCCCATAATATAGAATAGCTAATAGTTAGGACTCATAACAAAAACCAATAATCCATGAATGGAAAAAGCTTTTCCCGCATAAAGCACTAATATATTTTTAACATTTAATTAGATCGGGTAATTATTAAAAAAAAATCAAAGCTCGTTGCTTTTTATTTCCCTATAATTTGAGCCGCAAAGCTCTATCCATTTATTAATTCAACCCAACTTTGAATTTCTTTTGTTCCGAGCCAAGAATTCAAACAGGGGTTTGGGCCGGATCCAATAAGAATGAAATATTCTTAGAATTATCCATTGATACGACATGCTGCTTTTTCCATTCATTCCTTTCTGGATCAGTCGTAGTCTTACAAACTCTACCGATGGTATGGATGAATCCATTACTTCATAGAAATGTGTAAAAAACCGAGTCGCACTTAAAAGCCGAGTACTCTACCATTGAGTTAGCAACCCTAATAAAATAAGATGTGTAGATACAATCGCAATCAAAATACAAGAAATTTTATCAGAAAAAAAAAAAAAACAAAATACTATGGAAGAGAAACAAATATATCCATTTATTTCCGATCGGATTATATTTGTTTGATACACTGTTGTCAATATTATAATGTTAGAAAAGACTACAATGGAGAAAAAACAAAAAATCTTTTTCATTTTCTTTAAATATAAATTTCTTTAATAAGGAATAAAAAAAAATGAACTATGAACATAGCAAGATAGAGAGAGCGGAGGGGGGGGGATAAGAGAGAAAAGGATTATATAAATTTATATAGAAGTTATCCGCACCCCTCTTTTTTTTTTATTTCATTTTCTTTTTCGTTAGTGATTAATTGAATTTCGTTTGTTGATTAGGGCAAAGTTCCATAAAAACACCCGCTTTTTTTGAAATATCCTGAACAGTTCCTGTAGGTTGAGCGCCTTTTTCAAGGAAATATAGAATAATAGGAATATTTAAATAGGTTTGATTCTTTATTGGATCATAAAAACCCACTTTCCGAAGATCTCTTCCCTCTCTTTGGGATCGAACATCAATTGCAACGATTCGATAAACGGCTCATTGGGATAGATGTAGCTGAATAATACACCCCCCCTAGAAACGTATAAGAAGTTTTCTCCTCGTACGGCTCGAGAAAATTCGAAATTATGTCTAGATATACAATTCTAGATGTTAAAAAAATCCATAAAATAATCAAATCAATTAGACTTAAATACTTTTTTCTTATTCTTTTTCTTTCCCGAAAAAATCACTCGTATTCGTAATCTCATAACTCAAGTTGTATAAATCTCAAAGAATTTCAAGGAAAACAAAACCTTTAAGTATTTCATTTATTGAGCGGTCTCTAACCCCCTTTTTTGTCTGTCTTCTTTAGATTTAGAATCTATTTCTATTCTTCATTCTGATATAGTTGTTGAGACAATTGAAAATGGTATTTACTTGTTCCAGGATACTTTAGCTTTTCCTTGAATCATTGGGTTTAAACATGACTTCGGGGATCATTAATCGTTTCAAAAATGGCAGCAACATACCATTTTTTTTATTTATTTCTCTCATTTTATTTCTTTCGATCAAACAATCATAGAGAATGGATGATTGATTCTATTTTTAAATTTGCTCAAATTGATCCTTTCGAATAGAAAATATACTTACGAAGTTGTTCTAACTTATTAATTTCCACTAACCCTAGATACTTGCTCCTGAGAAATGAATCAACTCGAGTTCCATCATGTACTATTTACATTATCAACTCCCCCCAAAAATGAGTTCGAGTGGAACAGAACAAATGATGTCGAGTCAAGAGCACCCCCATTTCTATATAATATAAAAATGGTGGATGTAAGAATCCACAGCTAATTTAATCATGGCTTTCAAGTCACACGTTGCTTTCTACCACATCGTTTCAAACGAAGTTTTACCATAACATTCCTCTAGTTTGGAGAAAATATGTAATTGATTCAATTATGAAATCATGAATAGTCATTGATTCAGTCGATACATAGTAAAGTAATCTATACTTTATACTTTTTTGTTTCTTCTCGTCTATATGAATGGCTAATTTCTAAAGAAGTTTCGGCAAAAATTCAAATTAACTCTATCTTTTTTATTGTACGATTTGAATTTTTTATTTATTATTATAGAATAGAATTATATATTTTTTATATTTAAATTTTGAATATCATATATTTAATATATAGATATTCAAAACAATAAAGTAAGACGAAAAAAGAAATCAGTTTTTTTTTGAATCTATACCCTCACCCTCAAGTGACTCGATTTAGGGACGAATCATTAAAAATAATAAAAAAAAAAAAAAGAAGAATAACATTCTACTAAATACAATATTATATACTCTTAACTTAAACAGAAGGTTTTTCAAACTTTTCAAAACCAGGAATCTTTTTTTTGGTATACAATTTTTATTCTGATATGATTCACGTATGGATATGCTCTGGGACGGAAGGATTCGAACCTCCGAATAGCGGGACCAAAACCCGTTGCCTTACCGCTTGGCCACGCCCCATTTCTATTTCTATTCGACACCAATAAACACTAATATGGGTAGTGGTTGTTCGTCAATTCCAGTCCAAATATCTAAATATCTATAGAATAGATTATTGCTAGGATTTTGATATGGTGGATATCGAATTAAACTGAAATTATTGATCATTACATAGAATTCAATTAAGATATTGTATGAAAGTCTGATTTCTTCTATTCTCTTTTTCTATTTGATTTCAGAAGTGAACGATTTTGAATTGGGTAAGTTCAAATTAAAGAAGGATTTTTGGAATCTCCCTTTTCTTTTTTATTCATTATTCATCATTTTCTTTTGATTATTCATTTATACTACTAGATATTATTAATAATATCTAGTAGTATAAATCAGAAATTAAATAAAAATAAATAACAACAAAAAAAATGAATATTAATAACTAATAAATTTTAATTTAACTCACAAAAAGAAAAAACACAATTATCTTAAAGAAAAAAAATGTTTGCTATGCTTAATATCTTTAGTTTGGTCTGTATTTATATTAACTCTGCCCTTTATTCAAGTAGTGTTTTCTTCGCGAAATTACCTGAAGCCTACGCTTTTTTGAATCCAATTGTAGATATTATGCCAGTAATACCTCTACTTTTTTTTCTCTTAGCTTTTGTTTGGCAAGCCGCTGTAAGTTTTCGATGAGATCTTTCAGTTGAATTTGAATACAATACTGTTCTAGAAAAATTCAGAATTGATTCGAAAAAAAAATTCTAACATTCTAACAATTGATACGATCAGATAAGTCTTACAGTATGAATCCTCGATTCAAATATTGAAATTTTTTTATATCCAAGAAAAATCCCGACCATCTCATTTCCTCATTCTTACCTTTTTTCCATTGACATTGAAAAACCCTATTAGGTTTGAGTTTCTCAACAATATCTAATTGTGGGTATGAAAAAAAAATTTGGTAATAAAACATTGTACTTTATTACAAATCCATTTATGAAAATTCCTTTCGATTTCTTGAAACCGCTTCATTTCTTAGTGTCAAAAGAAACATAACGTGTAGTATAGGGAAATCTATTTTCTTTCT